ACGTAAAATATTGTAATATTATAATAAACGAAAGAGTTAGGTCGAGGTGCGGGGCGATCGTAGATGGGGTAAAAAAAAAAAAAATAGTACGTGCAATACTGTAAATAAGGAGCAAAAAATACGACTAAATATGGTGACAGCAATGTTAGGAGGAGGTGAAATGCATGTTTTGGCCATTTAAAGAAGGAAATTTTTAAATCGACGAACGATTGAAATGATGTGAAAAATGGAAAAGTGGTGGAAATTAACTCGGGGGTTTCCTGTTTTCGGGGGTTTTCAGGAGTGTTAGATATCTCAGGAGTTAAGGGGGAAAGGGGGTTTTACCCAAAAACCGAGAGAAAAATTCGTTAAGAAAAGAGGGGGAAATTTTATCATTATGCACATGATAACCCTATATGCAATTCTTAATGGAATGTCATTCTATCATCGAATTATGATATACTCAACTCAAGGTTTAGCTCAACCCTAACTATGAAGGCCCTGCGGGCATTGCTGCGGGTGAGGAGTGGCGACAGCAGAAAAAAAAGAAAACTGACCCTCTAGAAAACAAGTCTATGCCATAATGCGTGTGAGGAAATGTAAGATCACCATTTAACCAGAGGCCCTCGTTGAATGCCGATAACAAGTGGAAGAGGATCCCCGTATGGACCTGAAATAGGAACCAGAGGCCAGTAATAGTTCACTAGGTACTACCCCCACAATCATTGCCCCTGACCCTTCATTAAACGAATGCACTAAACTGTTGATGACCAGATACTTATCTTGTGCGGCTAGGGCTCAAAATTATTAGCGTGATCTGCAAAACGTAATTATTTTTTAAAAAGTGAGCAAATCAAGTGTTTTGAGTCTATGACGAATACTCCACTGCGAATGTGTGATAAGTGCTTATTAAAAGAAGGGGGTGATGTAACATCAATGGACTTTCTTCATAACTTGGTTAAAATCAACATAATTTGATCATGCAGTTATGAGATAAATGCATAGTATTTAGATTAAAATAGAAGTATGTACTATATACATATATGTCTAAAAAGGGGCATAGCCCCTAAATAGCTCTATAATTGTGCCACGGAGAATAGTTTAGTTTAGAATCCTAGCTTTGGGGGTTAGGGGTGGGAGTTAGAATCTCTTTTCTTCGAGCAGAAGGGAGGATTTTAACCTCCGGCGTACGGCTTACAAGGCCGGTGCTCTGGCGCTGAGCTACTAATGCAAGATCATCCGAGAGCCTTGTTTTCTATTCAACCTGCGAGAGGGAAGAAGATTAGGAATAAGGAGAAGTAAAGGAGAGAGGCTACTTGGCCAATGATGATGAAGGGTTGTTCTGCTGGTATTCCCCCGATTCATGTAAGGATTGCAACGTTTGCGATAAGTGTTCAGAATAAGAATTGGGAGGCAGGGCGAAATGTAAGTGCTCGTTGTTTTGAAGTATGTAAAAATGGCACTACTATGAGAACGAGGATAGAAGCTAGGAGGGCCAGGACTCCGCCTAGTTTATTGGGGATGGAGCGAAGAATAGCGTATGCGAATAAGAAGTATCATTCAGGTTTAATGTGGGGCGGGGTTACTAGGGGGTTGGCAGGGGTGAAGTTGTCTGGGTCGCCTAAGAGGTTAGGGGAGAAGAGAGCAAGAATGGCAAGGGCCATTAATAGGACTGCAAAGCCTAGAAGGTCTTTGTAGGAGAAGTAGGGATGGAATGAGATTTTATCTGCGTTTGAGTTAACGCCGATAGGGTTATTAGAGCCTGTTTCGTGCAGAACAACGACGTGGAGGAATGCTATTGCAGTAATGATAAAGGGGAAAAAGAAGTGGAAGGCCACGAATGGCGTGAGCGTGGCCTTGTCTACGGAGACGCCGCCTCAAATCCATTCTCCAAGTATCGTTCCTGCATAGGCGACGGCGGAGAGGCGGTTGGTAATGACGGTGGCACCTCAAAATGATATTTGTCCTCATGGGAGGACGTATCCTACGAAGGCGGTTATTATCACAAGGAGGAGAAGGACGACTCCAATATTTCATGTTTCTTTGTAGAGGTAAGAGCCGTAGTACAGGCCTCGGCCAATGTGGAGGTAAATGCAAATGAAAAAGAAAGATGCACCGTTTGCGTGGAGGTTTCGGATAAGTCATCCGAAGTTAACGTCTCGGCAGATATGGGCCACGGAGGCAAAGGCGGACCCTACATCAGGGGTGTAGTGTATTGCAAGGAATAGTCCCTGTAGGATCTGGGAGATGAGGCAGAGACCAAGTAATGAACCAAAGTTTCATATGACGGAGATATTGGAGGGGGTGGGGAGGTCAACTAATGCATCGTTAGCAATTTTTAGTAGTGGGTGGGTTTTTCGGAGGCTTGCCATTAAGGTTCTTGTAGTTGAGTAACAACGGTGGTTTTTCAAGCCATTAGTCCTGGTTAGAGTCCTGGCAGGAATTATGACTTATATGATGTGTCTGTTATTATTTGGGTTGGTATTAGGGCTAGTAGCGGTTGCTTCTAACCCCTCCCCCTACTTCGCCGCTTTGGGATTAGTTGTTGTGGCAGGTATGGGGTGCGGGGTTTTGGTAGGACATGGGGGATCTTTTTTATCGTTAGTTTTATTTTTAATTTATTTGGGGGGAATGCTGGTAGTGTTTGCTTACTCAGCAGCTTTGGCTGCTGAGCCATATCCGGAGAGCTGGGGGAGTCCGGCTGTTATGTTGTATATAGGGGTTTATGGGGTGGGGGTTTTATCTGTTTGTGGGCTTTTTTGAGGGGGGTGGTATGAAGCTTCCTGAGCTTCTGCGGATGGGGTGGGGGAGTTTTTTGTTTTTCGGGGGGATATGGGGGGTGTGGCATTAATATACTCGTTTGGAGGGGGGATGTTAGTAGTTAGTGCATGGGTGTTACTCTTAACTTTGTTTGTGGTGTTGGAATTAACACGGGGCATGGGCCTTGTGCCACGTCGAGCAGTTTAGTAGATGATTAGTAGGATGGTTAAGGTGAGGGTAAGAAGAAAAAGTGTTAGGTAGGTCTTGATTATGCCTTGTTGAGCATTACTTGTTGTGGTAATTAGTGGTATGTTGGAGGAGACTAGGGTTTTAGGGCCAATTTTTTCTAGTCAGGCTTGGTCAACTGTTTGGTTGGCAATGGTTTGGCCTAGGACAAGGTTAAGTTTAGGGGTAAGGCGATGAATGATGGGAGGGAAGAAACCTAATATGTTGGAGAAGTGGTGGGGTGTTAGTTTAGGGGTAGGTTTGAATTGTTTATTAGTTAGGGATGCTAGTTCTAAGGCAAGAATCAGGCCGAGGACTGAGACGATGAGGGCTGCTAGTTTTAGCAGGGGAGGTATGGACATAATCGGTGTTTTTAAGGGGGTGATGTTAGAGGTGATTAGAAGGCCGGCAATAATGCTGCCTCAGGCTAGCCGTTTGATAGGGTTTATCATCGCGGGGTTGTTTTCGTTAATAGGGGAGAGGGCATTGAATCGAGGGTGACCCATAGATACGTAGAATACAATTCGTAGGCTATAGATAGCTGTAAAGGAGGTGGCAAGGAGAGTTAGTGTGAGGGCCCAGGCGTTAAGGTGGGATGTGTTCAGTGCTTCAATAATGGCATCTTTGGAGAAGAAGCCTGCTAGGAAGGGGGTTCCAGTGAGGGCGAGGCTTCCGATAGTAAGGCAGGAGGAGGTAAAGGGGGCGAGGTGGTGTATGCCGCCTATTTTACGGATGTCTTGTTCATCGTTAAGGCTGTGAATGATAGAGCCAGAACATAAAAAGAGTATAGCTTTAAAGAAAGCGTGAGTACAGATATGGAGGAAGGCTAATTGGGGTTGGTTTAAGCCGATTGTAACTATTATGAGCCCTAATTGGCTGGAGGTGGAGAATGCAACAATTTTTTTAATATCATTCTGAGTGAGGGCACAGGTAGCGGTGAAGAGTGTTGTCAGGGCGCCTAGGCAGAGGCAGAGGGATAGGGCTGTTTGGTTGTTTTCTATAAGAGGGCTTAGTCGAATTAGAAGAAAAATACCGGCGACAACTATGGTGCTGGAGTGTAGTAGGGCAGATACCGGGGTAGGCCCCTCTATAGCAGAGGGCAGTCAGGGATGAAGACCAAATTGGGCTGACTTGCCAGTAGCAGCAAGGATCAGTCCTAGGAGCGGGAGGGTTATATCAAAGTTTTTAGCAGTGATGAATATTTGTTGTATTTCTCAGGAATTTAGGTTGGTTGCCATTCATGCTATTGCGAGGATTAGTCCAATATCTCCGACTCGGTTGTAGACAACAGCTTGGAGGGCGGCTGTGTTGGCGTCTGCTCGGGCGTACCATCAGCCAATGAGGAGGAAGGATATGATTCCTACACCTTCTCAGCCAATAAAAAGTTGGAACATATTGTTAGCTGTGACTAAGATGATTATAGCAATGAGGAAGGTTAAGAGGTACTTAAAGAATCGGTTTATTTGAGGGTCGGAGTGTATGTACCATGATGCGAATTCAAGGATTGATCATGTTACGTAAAGTGCGACGGGGGTGAAGATAATTGAGTAGTAGTCAAATTTTAGGCTAATATTGATGTCAAAGGTGTGGGTGTTTGTTCAGGTTCAGCTGGTGATAATTGTTTCTGCTCCTCCGTTTATAAATAAGCAGAGGGGTAGTAGGCTAGTTAAGAATGCTAGTTTTACTGCGGTCTTTACTTGTGTTAAGGCCCAATCGGGGGTTCGGGGGTTAGGGGAAAAGGTTGTAAGGATGGGGGATACTAGTAGAATAATGATAATTACTAGGCTTGTTGTTATTATTAGGGAGGTAGGGTGCATAGCTGCTACTTGGGTTTGCACCAAGAGTTTTTGGTTCCTAAGACCAATGGATGAGCTATTATCCTTTAGGAGCATTCGAGTGAGCCTTGGGGTTCAACCGAGGTTACGAAGATTAGCAGTCTTCGGTGCTAGCGAGCCTCTCTCGGTAAATGAGGGGGTTTTAACCCCTGTTTTTAGAGCCACAGTCTAATGTTTTATGTTAAACTACATCTACAGGTAGTTCACCCTCAGATTAGTTCGGGCTTAGGGATAAGGAGGGCCAAGGGAATAAGGTGGAGGGCTAGGAGGAGGTGTTCTCGTGAGTGTGAGGGGTCAAGGGCAATAATGTGTGTAGGAAGGGGGCCTCGCTGTGTCATCAAGAACATATAGAGTGAGTAGCTTGCAGTGATTAGGGTTCCAGCTCCGGTAAGTACAAGGGTTCAAGGAGATCAATTAAATAAGGAAGTAATAATTATTAGTTCTCCTATGAGGTTGGGGAGGGGAGGTAGTGCTAGGTTAGCGAGGCTAGCAATGAATCATCATGCTGTTATTAGGGGGAGAATTATTTGCAGGCCACGTGCAAGAACTATTGTTCGGCTGTGGGTACGTTCGTAGTTGGTGTTTGCTAGGCAGAACAGGGCTGAAGAGGTCAGTCCATGGGCGATTATAAGAATGAGGGCTCCTGTAAAACCTCAGGGGGTTTGGATTAAAATGCCCCCTGCAACTAATCCTATGTGGCTGACGGATGAGTAGGCAATTAGGGATTTGAGGTCTGTCTGTCGGAGGCAGATTGAACTTGTCATGATTACACCTCAAAGAGCGAAGATGATGAAGGGGTAACTGAGTTCTTTAGTAAGTGGCTCTAGTATGACTATCATTCGTATTATGCCGTATCCCCCTAATTTTAGGAGTACGGCTGCAAGGATTATTGAACCTGCGATGGGGGCTTCTACGTGTGCCTTGGGGAGTCAAAGGTGGACGCCATAGAGGGGTATTTTTACTAGGAATGCTAGTAAGCAGCCGGCTCACCAAAGTTTATCTGCGAAGGACTCTAGGTGGAAGGGGGTGGAGTATTGAAGGGTTAGGAGGGAGAGAGTTCCTGCGTTGTTTTGAAGTAAAAGGAGAGCAACGAGAAGGGGGAGGGATCCTGCTAGGGTATAGAATAAAAAGTAGGTACCTGCGTTAAGACGTTCTGTTTGGTTACCTCAGCGGGTGATGATAATTAGTGTTGGGATTAGGGTGGCTTCAAATATAATGTAAAATATAATGATCTCAGTTGCACTGAAGGCCAGGATTAAGAAGGCTTGCAGGGATGTTAAGAGGGTAATGTATGTTCGTTGGCGTCCAATGGGTTCGAGGGCTGTGTGGTTTTGGCTAGCTAAAATTATTAGAGGGAGAAGTCAGCAGGTGAGGACAAGAAGGGGGGTTGATAGGGGGTCTGTGGCTAGGTAGGGGTTGAGAGAGGTTCAGCCTGTCTCTGCTAAGTTGTCTAACCAGGTAAGGCTAATAAGTGCAATGATGAGGCTGTGGGCGAGGGTTGTGGGTCAAAGCCATTTTGGTGGTGTTAGTCAAGTTGTTGGGACGAGCATAAGTGTTGGGACAAGAATTTTTAGCATTGTAGGAGGTTAAGGCCTTGCAGGCGATCGCTGCCGTGTGTTCGGGAGGTGGCAACTAGGAGAGCAAGGCCAGCACTAGCTTCGCAGGCTGAGAAGGCCAATAGGAGTATGGGGGAGGCTGAAAAGTTAGTTGAATCTAGTTGGAGGGTTCAAATTGAGAGGGCAATAAAGAGGGAAAGCATTATGGCTTCTAGACACAAGAGGGCGGATAAAAGGTGTGTTCGGTGAAGTGCTAGGCCTGCAAGCCCTAACATAAAGGTTGAGGAGAAAGCAAAGTGGGCAGGGGTCATTAGGTAGTTATGGATTTTAACCACAGGCTTTTGAGCCGAAATCAAGTGTTTTTCTTAAACTAAATACCTATTCAGCTCATTCAAGGCCTCCTTGGAGTCACTCATAGATTAGTCCGAGTGTTAAAAGGATCAGGACTGAGGAGGCTCAAAGGAAAGTAGTGAGAGGGGAGGGGAGCTGATCGCCCCAGGGGAGTGGCAGGAGGAGGGCGATTTCAAGGTCAAATAAAAGGAAAAGAATAGCAACAAGGAAGAATCGAAGGGAGAATGGTAGGCGTGCTGAGCCTAGGGGGTCAAATCCACATTCGTAGGGGGAAAGCTTTTCGTGGTCGGGGGTTATTTGAGGGAGTCAAAAAGATACGGTGGCCAGGATGGTGGAGAGTGCGGTGGCGATTAAAATAATTGTTGTAATTAGGCTCATTATCTTTCCTTGGGCTTTAACCAAGACCGGGTGATTGGAAGTCACTTATACTGGGGTTGATACTAGAAAGATTAAGATCCTCATCAATAGATGGAGACGTACAGGAATAGTCATACGACGTCTACAAAGTGTCAGTATCAGGCAGCTGCCTCGAATCCAAAGTGGTGGTCGGATGTAAAGTGGTAGCGGATTTGTCGGAGAAGGCAGACAGCTAGGAAGGTGGAGCCAATGATAACGTGGAGGCCATGGAAGCCGGTGGCTACGAAGAATGTTGACCCATAGACACCGTCTGCAATTGTAAAGGGGGCTTCATAATACTCTATGGCTTGAAGGAAAGTAAAGTAGAAACCTAGAAGAATTGTTAAGGTTAGGGATTGGATTGTCTGTTTTCGGGCTCCTTCTATGATGCTGTGGTGGGCCCAGGTGACTGTGACGCCGGAGGCGAGAAGGACTGCTGTGTTAAGAAGAGGGACTTCAAAGGGGTCTAAGGTGATTAGGCCTGTTGGGGGTCAGCAGCCCCCAAGTTCTGGGGTGGGGGCGAGGCTAGAGTGGTAAAAGGCTCAGAAGAATCCTAGGAAGAAGAAGACTTCTGAGGTAATAAATAAAATTATTCCGTATCGTAGGCCTTTTTGGACGGGAGGCGTGTGGTGTCCTTGGAAGGTTCCTTCTCGGATGATGTCTCGTCATCATTGGTATATTGTAAGGAGGAGAAGAATTAGTCCGATGTTTATTAGCGCTATGGAATTAAAATGGAACCAGATGGCGAGGCCAGATGTTATAAGGAGGGCAGCGGTTGCACCTGTTAGGGGCCAGGGGCTTGGGTCAACTATGTGGTATGCGTGTGCTTGGTGGGCCATTAGACGTTTTCTTGTAGGTAAAGGCTTAAGAGTAGGACGAATACGTAAGCTTGGATTATTGCTACGGCAATTTCTAGGAGTGTGAGGAGGAAAAGTAGAGTTGCTGTTAGAATTGCAACCGCAGGTATTAGTGGTAGAAGTACCGTTGCAGCTGTTGCAATTAGTTGGATTAAAAGGTGGCCGGCGGTAAGGTTAGCTGTTAGTCGTACACCAAGGGCTAAAGGACGAATAAATAGGCTGATCGTTTCGATGATAATTAGGACAGGGATGAGGAGGGTGGGGGTTCCTTCTGGGAGGAGGTGGCCTAATGCTTCGGTTGGTTGGTTACGTATTCCAATGATAACGGTTGCTAGTCAGAGGGGAAAAGCTAGGCCCATGTTGAGGGACAGTTGGGTGGTAGGGGTAAAAGTGTATGGTAGAAGGCCTAGTATGTTAAGGGAGATTAGGAACAGTATCAAGGAGGTTAGTAAGACTGCTCATTTGTGTCCGGGTAGATTCACTGGCAGGAAGAGTTCGTGGGCGAATCGTCCGATAAATCAGTTTTGGAGGGTAAGTAAGCGGTTGTTAAGTCATCGGGTTGTAGGGGCAGGGAAGAGAAGTCAGGGCAGTGTTAGGGCAAGGGCAATAAGGGGGATGCCCAGGTATATGGGGCTCATAAATTGGTCGAAGAAGCTTAGTATCATGGTCAGTTTCAGGGTTCCCCTTTAGGTTTTTCTGTGCTTTGGGGGGAGGGTTCATTTGGGAAAGTGTGGGCTATAACTTTTGGGGGGATAATAGTTAGGAAGATTAATCATGAGAAAACAAGGATAGCGAGTCAAGGTGAGGGGTTGAGCTGGGGCATGTCGCTAGGGGTGGTTGGGGGCCACCAATCTTTAGCTTAAAAGGCTAATGCTACTCCCGGTTTAGCTTCTTAGCGAGGCGTCTTCAAGTATTAGTGAGGATCAGTTTTCAAAGTGTTCTAGGGGTACGGCTTCAACTACGATGGGTATAAAACTATGGTTGGCACCACAGATTTCGGAGCATTGACCATAGAAGACCCCAGGGCGGGATGCGATAAAAGCTGTTTGGTTAAGTCGACCAGGGACTGCGTCTATTTTGACGCCAAGGGAGGGGACTGCTCAGGAGTGAAGAACGTCTTCTGCAGAAATGAGGATTCGAATGGGAGATTCAACGGGGATTACTATTCGATGGTCTGCTTCAAGTAGTCGAAATTGGCCGGGGGTAAGGTCTTGTGTCGGAATTATGTAGGAGTCAAAGCCAAGGTCTTCATAGTCAGTGTATTCGTAGCTTCAATATCACTGATGCCCGACAGCTTTAATTGTTAGGTGGGGGTCATTGATCTCGTCTATTAGGTAAAGGATACGGAGGGAGGGGAGGGCAATTAGGATAAGAATGATGGCTGGGAGGATAGTTCAGATAATTTCAATTTCTTGGGAGTCGAGGATGTACTTGTTTGTAAGTTTAGTTGAGACTATAGCCACAATAATATAAAGTACTAGCGTGCTGATGAGAAAGACGATTATTAGGGCGTGGTCGTGAAAGTGTAGAAGTTCTTCTATTACAGGGGAAGCTGCATCTTGGAATCCTAGTTGTGAGGGATGTGCCATTATTTAAGATACGCGGGGGTTTAACCCACAACTCTGCCTTGACAAGGCAGTGTAATCTTTAGTTTTACTAGTATCTTATGAAGAAAGTGACAGAGCGGTTGATGTGGCTGGCTTGAAACCAGTATATGGGGGTTCGACTCCTCCCTTTCTCGTTAGTCTGTTTGGACTAGGACAAAGGCGGGTTCCTCAAATGTGTGATAGGGGGGAGGACAGCCGTGCAGTCATTCTACGTTAGTTGTGGTTATATCTACTGATAGAACCTCACGTTTGGCAGCAAAAGCTTCTCAGATAATAAATAAAAATATAATTACTGCGACAAGGGAAATGAGGGACCCAATAGAAGAGACTGTGTTTCATAGGGTGTAGGCGTCGGGGTAATCTGAGTATCGACGGGGCATGCCGGCTAGCCCTAGGAAGTGTTGTGGGAAGAATGTTAGGTTTACACCAATAAATATGACCCCGAAATGTACTTTAGTTCAAGTGCTATGGAGGGTGTAACCTGAGAATAGGGGGAATCAGTGTACAAAGGCGGCAACAATAGCGAATACGGCTCCTATGGAGAGGACATAGTGAAAGTGGGCTACTACATAGTATGTGTCGTGAAGAACAATATCTAGGGATGAGTTGGCTAAAACAATCCCTGTTAAACCTCCGACTGTGAAAAGGAAGATGAAGCCGATGGCTCATAGAAGGGGTGTATCTCATTTGATGGTCCCTCCGTGCAGTGTTGCAAGTCAGCTAAAGACTTTTACACCTGTTGGGATTGCGATAATTATTGTTGCGGATGTAAAGTAGGCTCGTGTATCTACGTCTATCCCAACTGTAAATATGTGATGAGCTCATACAATAAACCCTAGCAACCCGATGGCTATTATAGCCCACACCATTCCTATATATCCGAAGGGTTCTTTTTTACCAGAGTAGTAGGCCACAATGTGAGAGATTATCCCGAAACCAGGGAGAATAAGAATGTAGACCTCTGGGTGGCCAAAGAATCAGAATAGGTGTTGGTAAAGGATGGGGTCTCCTCCTCCTGCGGGGTCAAAGAAGGTTGTGTTTAAGTTTCGGTCTGTCAGTAGTATTGTGATACCAGCGGCTAGTACGGGAAGGGATAGCAGTAGAAGGACGGCGGTAATTAGGACGGATCACACAAACAGGGGTGTTTGGTATTGAGAGATGGCTGTGGGTTTTATGTTGATAATTGTTGTGATGAAGTTAATGGCCCCTAGAATTGAGGAGACCCCAGCGAGGTGAAGGGAGAAGATGGTTAGGTCCACAGATGCTCCGGCGTGGGCCAGATTGCCGGCTAGGGGAGGGTAAACTGTTCACCCTGTTCCAGCCCCGGCTTCAACTCCTGAAGAGGCAAGAAGTAAGAGGAATGAGGGGGGTAGTAGTCAGAAGCTTATGTTGTTCATTCGAGGGAATGCTATGTCAGGGGCCCCGATTATCAAGGGGATGAGTCAGTTTCCGAAGCCTCCAATTATGATTGGTATTACTATAAAGAAGATTATTACGAAAGCGTGTGCTGTAACGATAACATTATAGATTTGGTCATCCCCAAGAAGGGCGCCGGGTTGGCTTAGTTCAGCGCGGATGAGTAGGCTTAGGGCTGTGCCTACTATTCCAGCTCATGCACCAAATACTAGATAGAGGGTGCCGATGTCTTTATGGTTGGTTGAGAAAAATCAGCGGGTGATTGCCACAGGTAGGATGGCTGAGTAAGCGGTGGATTGTAGTCCCATATACAGAGGTGTGAGCCCTCTTCTTACCAAGCCCCGAGGTGTTTGTCACGTAAGATTGCAAATCTTTAGGAGTCGCCTAATTGTCGGCCGGGGCTTGCCTCGCCTTTTTTATAAAAGGAAGGCGAGGCAAGTAGGCGGATGCTCGCTGGTTTGGGCGCTTAGCTGTTAACTAAGAATTCGTAGGATCGAGGCCTGCCTGTCTAGGAAGGCTTTAGCTTAATTAAAGTGTCTGCTTTGCATGCAGAAGATGTGGAGTAGTGTCCTGCAAGTCTTATCAGGGGCTGGGGGATTTTCACCCTCGCTTAGGGCTTTGAAGGCCTTTGGACTGTTGTTATCCTAAGTCCCTTAGAGGGTAAGGATTGCTGTGATGGCGGGGGTTAGGGGGAGGAGGGAGAGGGTGGCCACAAGGGATGTGGTTAGGGGAAGGGTAGGTTGGAGTGAGGGGAGGCGTCAGGAAGTGGTGCCGGGGAGGTTGTTGGGGGACATGGTTAAGGTTATTGCGTAGGATAGTCGTAGGTAGAAGTAGAGGCTGAGGAGGGCAGTAATGGCAGCTAGGGTGGCAGTAGGGGCAAGGTCTTGTTTAGATAGTTCTTGTAGAATGAGTCACTTGGGTATGAAGCCTGTGAGGGGCGGGAGACCCCCTAAGGAGAGGAGGATAAGGGGTGTTAAGGCTGTGAGGGTGGGGGCTTTTGTTCAGGAAGTGGCGAGTATATTAATATTCGTTGCTTTATTAAGTTTAAATACAAGGAAAGTTGAGAAGGTTATGATGAGGTATAGAAGCAGGGTTAGTAGTGTGAGTGAGGGTGAGAATTGTAGGACGAGGATTATTCACCCGAGGTGGGCGATTGAGGAGTAAGCTAGGATTTTTCGTAGCTGGGTCTGGTTAAGTCCCCCTCAGCCGCCAACTAGGGTGGACGTTAAGCCCAGCAAGATTAGGAGGGTGGAGTTGGAAGGGTGGATTTGAAGGAGGAGGGCAAAGGGGGCAAGTTTTTGTCAGGTGGAGAGGATGAGGCCGGTGGTTAGGTCTAATCCTTGAAGGACTTCGGGGAGTCAGGTCGAAGGAGGGGCTAGGCCGACTTTTAGTGCGAGAGCTAGGGTAATAAGGGTGGTGGGGAGGGGATGGGCTATTTGTTGGATGTCTCATTGTCCGGTAAGTCAGGCGTTAGTGGTGCTAGCGAATAGTAGTATGGCTGCTGCTGTAGCTTGAGTGAGAAAGTATTTTGTGGTTGCTTCTACTGCTCGAGGGTGGTGGTTTTGGGTTATTAGGGGGATAATGGCGAGGGTATTTATTTCAAGGCCTATTCATGCTAAGAGTCAGTGGGAGCTGGCGAATGTAATTGTGGTCCCGAGGCCTAGGCTAAATAGGAGGGTGGCTAAAATGTATGGGCTCATTAGTAAAAGAAGGATTTCAACCAACATGTTTGGGGTATGGGCCCAAAAGCTTATTTAGCTGATTTTACTAGGAAGTGGTGTAGAGGAAGCACAAAGAGTTTTGATCTCTTAGGTAGGGTTCGAGCCCCTTCTTTCTAAGGAGTCGGGGGGACTTTAACCCCCATGGTTCACTCTATCAAAGTGGCCCTTGGGTTTCAGGCACGAATCCTGTGTTATAGTTGAGGAGGCAGGCCTATGAAGGCGGTGGGAAGAGCAAGGTGTCAAATTACGAGGGCTAGTGTCAGGGGTAGGAAGTTCTTTCAAATAAGGTGTATGAGTTGGTCGTATCGGAACCGTGGGTAAGAGGCCCGAACTCATAGGAAGAGTATTGAGAGGAAGGCTGCTTTGATTATTAGGTTGGTGGCTGTGAGTTCTGGGAATGTGGGGATGTGGGAGGCCCCTAGAAATAGCGTAGCTGATAGTGTGTTTATGAGGAGGATGTTTGCGTATTCTGCTAGGAAAAATAGGGCAAATGGGCCTCCTGCGTATTCGACATTAAAGCCTGAAACTAGTTCGGACTCCCCTTCAGTAAGGTCGAAGGGGGCACGGTTAGTTTCTGCGAGGGTTGAGATGTATCATATTGCAGCTAGGGGTCAGGCGGGAATGGCTAGTCAGATGGCTTCTTGAGCAGTGTTAAAGGTTTGAAGGGTAAAACCACCTGTAAAGATAATAGTGTTTAAAAGAATTAGGCCTAGGCTCACTTCGTAGGAAATTGTTTGGGCTACGGCTCGTAGGGCTCCGATGAGGGCGTACTTTGAATTTGAAGCTCAGCCTGAGCCTAAGATTGAGTACACGGCGAGGCTTGAGAGGGCTAAGATAAATAGGATTCCTAAGTTTAGATCAATTACGGGGTAGGGGAGGGGCATAGGGGCTCAGAGGGTAAGGGCGAGGGTTAGTGCAAGTATAGGTGCGAGGAGGAATAGCACGGGGGAGGAAGTTGCAGGTCGAATGGGTTCTTTAATAAAGAGCTTTACTCCGTCTGCGATCGGTTGGAGGAGGCCATAGGGCCCAACAATGTTTGGCCCTTTACGAAGTTGTATATATCCTAGGACTTTTCGTTCGATTAAGGTGAGGAAGGCTACGGCGAGTAGGATAGGGACGATAAAGGCTAGGGGGTTGAGGATATGTGCTATAAGGGTAGAGATCATAGTTGGAGGGAGGATTTGAACCTCCATATAAAGGGTTTAGGCCTTTTGCAATATACCGGGCTCTGCCACTCCGACATGCCATTATCTTCGGCGTGAAGGGGGTATGCCCTTTTGCCTATTTTAGTTGTTTTCATTAGGAGGGGTGAGGCGTGTCTTGAACATGGGCCTCTTCTTTTCGGTCCTTTCGTACTAGAAAAAAACATATCATAGATAGAAACTGACCTGGATTACTCCGGTCTGAACTCAGATCACGTAGGACTTTAATCGTTGAACAAACGAACCCTTAATAGCGGTTGCACCATTAGGATGTCCTGATCCAACATCGAGGTCGTAAACCCTCTTGTCGATATGGGCTCTAGAAGAGGATTGCGCTGTTATCCCTAGGGTAACTCGGTCCGTTGATCGGCGTTGCCGGATCATGTCTGGTCAGAAGTTCTGTTAAGTAGAGTTGTGGCTCTTGGTTGTAGGAGGCAGTGCTCCCCTTCCACGTGGGGGTTTTTTATTTCCCCGTGGTCGCCCCAACCAAAGACATGGGAGTAGAATTCATTTAGTTAAGTCCTTTGTTTAGGGGTGTTTAACATGATGTACCTTGATGTCTAAAGCTCCATAGGGTCTTCTCGTCTTATGGGACTATCCCCGCTTCTGCACGGGGAGATCAATTTCATTGACTTGAGAAAGGAGACAGTTAAGCCCTCGTTATGCCGTTCATACAGGTCTTCATTTAAAAGACAAGTGATTGCGCTACCTTCGCACGGTTAAAATACCGCGGCCGTTAAACATATAGTCACAGGGCAGGCGGGACCTCTTATATTATGCTTGCAAGAGGCGATGTTTTTGGTAAATGAGGAGGGCTTGGGTTAGTTTGCCGAGTTCCTTCTTTTTCTTTTAGTCTTTCCTTGGGGGCACACCGGCGTGGGGTTAACGGTAATTTGTTGGACGTTTTTCTAGTTCTTTACTTCTTGTCCAGTTCCCTCTTTGTTTGGGGCCGATTAAGTCTCAGTGGGGGTTCGTTCTGATTTACACGTGTGCGAGGAGAGAGGCGAGCTCTCTTATTACTCATATTAGCATGAGCACTCTCATGTTTGCATGAGAAGGCCTGATAATGTTAGGGGGTTGGGAGGTGTTATCTGGATATGTGGACGTAATTAATGCTTGAGCTTTAACGCTTTCTACTTAGATGGCTGCTTTTAGGCCCACTGGGGCATAGTGTCCTTGGTGATTATGATCTTTACCCTCCTGGGAAAGTTGTGTCTTATATCAAAAGGGCTGTACCCCTTTTGACTAACTCTCTTGGCTTCTTTAGGTGTCGGTAGGGGTGAGACCGGAGGGAGGAGAGAAGCTTAGAGGCTGAACTCATATCCAATTCTCAGGCAACCAGCTATAACTAGGTTCGGTAGGTCTATCACCTCTACTCAAAGTTCTTCCCACTCTTTTGCCACAGAGACGGGTTTGCCCTATAATAGGCTGTCTTGGAGTAGCTCACGTAGTTTCGGGGGCTCAAACTAAAGTGCTCTTTGCTTGAGGGGTGCTGGCTAAATCATGATGCAAAAGGTACGAGGGAGGATCTCTGCTTTTTTATGCTTATACTGGGTTATTTCATTTCTCTTTCAGCGTTCCCTTGCGGTACTTTTTCTATCGCTCCGATGTTCCTTTTCTGTCTCCCATACTAAGGGGGGAAAATGATTTGTTTAAATGGCGGGGGGTGTATTAGGGGTTATTTATAGGGAAGTTTTGTTTTAGTTAGGGCGGGCTAGCTGGTTGGCGTCAGGGCAATCCGGCTTGCACGGATGATTTTTCAGTGTAAGGGAAATGCTATACTATTTAGCTATGCTCTGATTTTTCCAAGTACACCTTCCGGTACACTTACCATGTTACGACTTGCCTCCCCTGTGGCGGCTGTAGTGTTTTAGTTATTTAAATCAGAATGCTTGGGGAGAGTGACGGGCGGTGTGTGCGCACTTCAGAGCCGATTTCAGTAGAACACTCTATTTTCCACTTACTGCTAAATCCTCCTTCGGGTGTACGTTTTCAGTACATCGTTCGTATTCACTATGTTAATGAATGTAGCCCATTTCTTCCCCTCACATGCGCTACACCTCGACCTGACGTTCTAGGGGGTGCCAGTTTTGCTTACTATTAGGCCCTCACAGGGTAAGCTGACGACGGCGGTATATAGGCGGGAGAAACAAGAGAGGGTGAGGTTGAACGGGGATTATCGGTTGTAGAACAGGCTCCTCTAGGGGGATCTAAAGTACCGCCAAGTCCTTTGGGTTTTAAGCTAGTGCTCGTAGTACCCGGGCGGATAGGGGTGTGTAATTCTATCAATGTTTACAGCTAGGCATAGTGGGGTATCTAATCCCAGTTTGTTTCGTAGCTTTCGTGGGGTCAGGGGGATAAAGCCACTTTCGTGGTGGAGCTTCGTATCTTCGGATGCGTATAACTGCCCTGAGGGTATTCGGCTTTAGTTTTAGGATACCTTAACCACGCTTTACGCCGATGTCTGTCAACTTGGGCCTCTCGTATAACCGCGGTGGCTGGCACGAGTTTTACCGGCCCTAGATTAGCTTTAACTAAGTCAAGTTTTCACTTATGGCTTAAGGTTTATCACTGCTGAGTTCCCTTGAGGGTGTGGCTAAACAAGGCGTCGTGGGCTTGAGATAGGGTGTGCCTGATACCTGCTCCTTGTTTTCAATAGAGAACTAGAGGGCATTCTCACGGGGTTGCGGATACTTGCATGTGTAAGTTTAGCTAAAGTTGATAGTAAAGTCAGGACCAAGCCTTTGTGTTTACGAGGCTTTCTAGGGCCTATCTTGACATCTTCAGTGTCATGCTTTGGATAAGCTACGTTAAC